GGCCCATTCCTCGAAAGAAGTTTTGACGGGATCCCTATCTACCAAAATTTTGACTTCTGGTTCCGGCGAACGAATAATCATTGAGTCCTCCTCTTTCCGGACAACACATACAAAGAGACCCGCCAACAGCAACAGTCAAGTGATTAGTGAACCTATGAGAGATGTTTAGAAATAGTTTCTTTTTCTTCTATCTCCCATCTATCTAGTTTCGTTAGTTATTCACTATAGCAACTATGATCTGGAAAGAAATCCGGGGCAAGTGTTCGGATTTATATTATGACATAGCCCCCTGGCGCTCAATGGACAGACCTTTCCAAATGACATAGCCACGGGGCGCTCAACGGACAGACCGGACCTTTCCGAGCTTCGAATGGATATGGATGCACAAACAATTTTTTTGTACAACCGAGTGTATTCCTATCTTAATTCAAAGTTCCTAGATGGGGCCATTTACATAGAACATATTACTATTCTAATTACTCTATTCCAAATCAGACGAGAAATCATTATTCATTACTAAAATACGTCTCCGTATTGAAATTTAGGTATTCATATAGTATCACCTTTTATTCGTTTTAATAACAGTAACAGAAAAAAAAAAAATCTCTAAAATGAAAGAAAATCTCTATTTTCTACTTTCTACTGTCTGCATCTATGTATCCTTTTATTTTCATTTTATTCCTATGAAATACCAGTATGAAATACCAGACAAAGGGAACAATCTTAGAAGGGGTATAATGAAATTCATAAAATTCTTTAATTGTGTTTTCCCATACAAATGATTCGTTTTATTTGATTAATGGGGACAACAAACAATAAATTAGACAAAATTCATTACATTATCTAAATATACATTATAAAATGATAAGCTATATCATAGAATGATAAACAATATCAAAATCTAACAAATACTCAAACTTATTGAATATTCTAAAATCGAAAAATATTCAATAAAAAAATGGAATTATATATATATATATATATAATATAATAATTAAGATAATATAATATATATATAATAATTAATTATAATAATTAATATTAATTATAATTAGCAAAAAAATAAAGAAATAGAAAGGGAATGCTCTTATCTTATTCGAATATTTTATTCAAAATGTCTTGTGATCTTCAACCAATTCTGCGCTTCAATATAATTTCCAGGAGTAAGTGCTATAGCTTGTTTCCAATACTCCGCGGCTTGATCGAACCAAGCTTCCGCAACTTCAGAATCTCCCTGTTGAATGGCCTGTTCTCCTCGGTCGGAATAGGCCAGTCAATTCCTTCCCTTAGAACCGTACTTGAGGGTTTCCTACCTCATACGGCTCAGCAGTCAACTCTTTTGATGTCCCCTTTTTTAGTTAATCAAAAGAAGTTAATTACATGAGTTTCAAACTTGAATTTTTATTTGCTTAATAATCCGTTTTATCTTTTCTCCCACCTTCAGCAGAATAACGCATAGGCGTTCTACTATCATTCGAAATTTTTTTATTTTCATTCGAATTTTTTGAAAGGTAACTATCTCGATTTCATATATCAATTTCTATAGAATTTTTGAAAAAGACCTTCCCTCATAAGAAAGAAAAGACTTACTATCTTTGGGATCTGATGCTACACCGCTGCTTAATCTTTCAGGGGGCCAACTCCGTTACATAAGTGGATTCCGAACTTTTGTCTCATATTATGACATAGGTAAGCAGTTCTTATTGTATCGACCAAAAATCTCGCTAATTGATCTTTACGGTGCTTCCTCTATCAATTAGATCCTTTATCCATAGAATAAAGTATCGCGGCATCTTTCTTCATATTTTGATTTCTATGAAGTTTCTTTTTTTTCTACAGCTGATAAAAATCGTTGTTTTGGACGATGCATATGTAGAAAGCCTCTTTTTTTTACTAGTCGATTTTTTTTCTCTTTCTGTTCTTTCTATAGTAGAGATAGCCGCACGTAATGACAGATCACGGCCATATTATTAAAAGCTTGTGGTAAGAAGGGGTTTCGCTCTAGTGCCCGAAAATAATATTCCAAGGCTTTTGTGTGTTCTCCATTACTTGTGTGAATAAGGCCTATATTATAGAGTATATAACTTCGATCATAGGGATCAATTTCTAGTCGCATAGCTTCATAATAATTCTGTAAAGCTTCCGCGTAATTTCCTTCGGATTGAGCAGACATCCGTTACGGTCGTCATTCGATTCAAAGAATCTCCGTTCCAGAACCGTACATGAGATTTTCATCTCATACGGCTCCTCCTTTATGTGCATAATGAGACTAGCCCAATACCAAAAAGGAAAAAAGAGTGAAATATTCTCATTATGAACTGAATGGGACTAGTGTTTTTACAAGAAATTTCTAGCCAACCTTCCGGCAAAAGGTCTTGTCTTAACATCAAACATGTTGGTACTAGATAAAAATGTTAAGTTAACTCCAACAATTTCTTTGTCCTCAACGCCCCTTAAATTTCTAGAAATTAGTCACTTCAACAGTCTTCGATGGCTATACGGGTATCCAAAGTACGAATGAGATGGATATTCGTTGTCCCAACCATTCTTCTTAGTCCCGATCCCAATAAGGAAAAGGGATAATTTCTAACAAAGGTTTCGTTTTGTTGATTCCTAAGCGTAGTGCTTCTTTTCTTCCTTTATGCCGCCTATTGGTACTAATAAAGTAGGAGTAGGGTTAATTGGAAATACATAACCCAAGCCATAGGCGTAACCTTTCGCTCAATGCTCTAATCGACAATTGAAGCATTTGAGGCTGCATTAATCGAGAGGATACACGACAGAAGGAATTGTTTTTTTAGAAACTTCACCTTCAACAAGCGTAGAGCTCTTTCAAATCTTTTTATCCCGGCCAATGTGCCTTTCTCTTAAGACTTGACAGTGGTCAATAAAAAAAAATCAAATCACACCATCTCGGTAATAGGTAAATGCCTCTTTTTCTCCTGAAGTTGTCGGAATTATTCGTAATAATATATTGGCTACAATTGAAAAGGTCTTATCAATAAAATTTCCAGTTATCCGCGATCTAGGCATAGGTAGCAATCCACTTTTTAATTCCTTTTAATTACCTCTCGGAAGAAAACGATCCCACAAAAAAGTAATTGTAGAGTACGAAATAACATAAAAATGGACTTAACTCATAAAAAAAAAAGATAGATAGACCGCCCGTTCGATTTGTTCCAATCCCTTGATTTAAGCCAGTATAGATATCAGAAAAAGAGAGGAAGGCCATCTTCGCAAACATGACATGAATAGATATATATCTTTATTGATAGATATATATCTATATTGTATTGTTTTTATGAAAAAGTTTTTCATAAAAACAACAAAAAAGCATTTCCTTGGGAGTATAAAGATAATGTTTTTTTGTTTTGATTAAAAGGTTTCTATTCTATTTTTAGAGTTTTTTAGAGTTTTTTCTAGTTAGAATGAATAGGGCGTACTGTACCTATCCAACATCTAATCTAATAGAAATGACTCGCGATTCACTCGCTTTCTGGGCCATAATCATTATGTAGGAGAGATGGCCGAGTGGTTCAAGGCGTAGCATTGGAACTGCTATGTAGGCTTTTGTTTACCGAGGGTTCGAATCCCTCTCTTTCCGTACCTTCATCAAAATTCTCAATGTGACTGACTACAATGTATCAAATCACATAATAACGGATACCTTTATTCCAAGAGTTCGACCTTTCCTTGATATGGATTCTTTATCCCGAATTTCTCTGGAAAGACTAGGCAAGGGATGAAAATACCCATATCATTCTATGATATATCAATGGGCCCCCGATCAACCCCTTACTTTAGATTTCTTTACTTATGACTTGGGTGATTGGGACAAAATTGTCCGAACAACCCCTCTTTTTTTAGTTAGGTTTAAGTCTGACGAGAATAATATTCTACGACTAGCAATTCATTTATTTGCAAACCAACCCATTTACTATCTATTATTTGATTGACCAATCCTTTATATTGGAATGGATGAAGAGTCAAATGTTTTGGCAATTTCTCCTGGGGGAATGAATCAAGAGAATTTTGAATCATATCTTTCGATTTTTGTTCATCCTTCACTGTAATAAGATCTTGGGGTTTGCAGCGATAACTTGGTATATCGACTATACGACCATTAACTAAAATATGTCTATGATTAACTAATTGGCGGGCTTGAGGAATAGTTGACGCCATACCTAATCGAAAAAGGATATTATCCAAACGCATTTCAAGTAATTGTAGTAAAACCCGACCCTTCGGTCCTTTGGCTTTTGCGGCGATACGAACGTATTTCAGTAATTGTCGTTCTGTAAGACCATAATGAAAGCGCAATTTTTGTTTTTCTTCTAAACGAATACAATATTGAGATTTTTTACCAGAGCGCGAAAAAGCACTCCTGGCTATAGGACTTTTACTAGTTAATCCCGGTAAAGCCCCCAAACGGCGTATTTTTTTGAAACGAGGTCCTCGGTAACGTGACATAAATACTCCTAATTTGCCCTATTTTATTGAAATTACATAAACCTAAATTCAAACTGAACTAGAACTAAAGGATAAATATAATAAATGAAGTCAAATCTACTGAAGTATTCGAATTATACTATAAAGAATACTGAGATGGGTTGTATTAATATTCGAACTTTCTTATATATACCTTATATATACCTTATATATACACAAAGAATGTATATAGGAAAAGAGAAGGGTCCTTTTCTTTTTCTTGATTTGTTTTGCGGAGATTTAACTACTCTAACAATTCTTTAGAACTTTACATTCCTACGACATAATAATCGGTAACCTTTGGAAAAAAAGAAAGAAGTCTTTTCACTTTAATTTTAAAAAGACATTATCAATCGCGTAAAAACTCAAACAAATAGAAAAAAAAAAAAAGCCAGCTATCGGAGTCGAACCGATGACCATCGCATTACAAATGCGATGCTCTAACCTCTGAGCTAAGCGGGCTCGCATAACATAAATTGTACATCCATAGAAATTTAGTAAACTGCAAGAATCTTAGCTATTAACTTTTCATTCTTAGTTATTCAGAATTAATATGAATGTAGAAAAGAAATAATATATATATATAATGTAAAAGATAAAGAATTAAAAGAAAAGAATTGACCCTTCGAGTATTCCAAATTGCATGATCAAAATGATAGAAGGAGAGGCATATAGGAAAAATATGGTATAATATAGAAAAAATATGCTATATATATACATCCATATTGAATTGTGGATACAGAAATGATAGAATCATTTCTGATTAGACCAAATACGGTTCTACGATAGAGATGAAAGAGAATAGATAAGAAATCAAATAAAAAAAGAGGAGGAAAGAAAGACTTTTACAGGAATCAGTATCTAATGAATTCTACAGTTCCGGTAGAAGAAAAATGAAAGAAAAAAAGGGCATGACATAACATAATAATAAGATCTTAATCTCAAAACAAATAAAGAGGGGGGGGATATGGCGAAATTGGTAGACGCTACGGACTTAATTGGATTGAGCCTTGGTATGGAAACTTACTAAGTGATAACTTTCAAATTCAGAGAAACCCTGGAATAAAAAATGGGCAATCCTGAGCCAAATCCTGTTTTTCGAAAACAAAAAAACAACAAAGGTTCATAAAGACAGAATCAGAATAAATAAAGGATAGGTGCAGAGACTCAACGGAAGCTGTTCTAACAAATGGAGTTGATTGCGTTGCATAAAGGAATCCTTCTATTAAAACTCCAGAAAAGATAAAGTGATAAAATAAAAGATAACACTCATATACATAGATCCACGTACTGAAATACTATCTCAAATACAAATAATTAATGACGAGCGACCCAAACCTGTATCTATATTTTTCCTGTATCTTTTTTTTTCATTTTTTTATAAATAAAGTAAAGTAGTTCTGAATCAATTCTAAGTTGAAGAAAGGATCGAATATTAATTGATCAAATCAATTGATCAAATAAATAACGTACTCCATAGTCTGATAGATAACTGATTAATCGGACGAGAATAAAGATAGAGTCCCATTCTACATGTCAATATCGACAATAAGGAAATTTATAGTAAGAGGAAAATCCGTCGACTTTAGAAATCGTGAGGGTTCAAGTCCCTCTATCCCCAAAAAGATCCGTGGGACTCTATATATCTTAGAAAAAAATTCTTTATCTTTTTCGTTCATTTGATTCTTTCACAAATATATCTGGGTTGACTTTTTTGCTTTTCACAAGTGTTATGATAGATATGATACACATACATTAGAAACGTACGAAATCCTCGTTTTTAAATTGACATAGACCTAAGTCGTTTAGTAAAATGACGAAGATGGTGTATCGGAAATGGTTCGGAAATGGTCGGGATAGCTCAGCTGGTAGAGCAGAGGACTGAAAATCCTCGTGTCACCAGTTCAAATCTGGTTCTCGGCACATGATTAATTTGTTTATGAGTATCTATATCTATATTTATAACTTAAACTTAATTAAATTAATTGCTATAGACCAACATATAATATATATTTATTATATGTATATTCATTATAGAGTATACATATTTATCTAGGTGTCTGGATATAGAGTCCCGTCCTTTTATATGAGTAAAGAATATATATTCTAATATGAATGAGTAAAGAATATATATTCTAAAGTGTAAAATATGGAAAAGAACAAAATTCGATTCTCTTTTTTTTATTTGTTCAGAGTGTGTCTCTCTCTCGGTCAAAAAGAATGTTAATACGTCATAGAGATTCGAAAAGTTCAATCAGTTGGTTAAAAGACTTATAAAGTATAGTGGGGTTGAAGGGTGGGAATATTCAAGATTTCTTTCAGATGGAGTAGAAACAGACTCCGATCCCCTTTGTATTTCTTTTTTTTTCTTTCATATCTATCATATTCTATTTCTGCATTTCTTTCCTTTTAAGTTACTTTCTATAGCTCATCTAAGCTATGTGCGCGGTACAAAGTTTATGACACCGAACTGGTTTAGTTTATCCTATTAGCATTAGCTCGACTCGTAGGAAATAAATATCTTCCAAATTGAGAATCCAACGAATCCCCTAATTGTCTTTTTTTAGTCTATATAGCCATAATAATATAAATGAAATTTCAATAACTCTCTGGATCTATAAGAGAACAAACAAATATTCTTTTACTATCTGGAGTTATACCATTGAAGATTGGTTTCTTATTATTCAATAAGCATCTTGTATTTCATAAAAATTGGGGGCAATATAATCCTTACGTAAGGGCCATCCTATCCAACTTTTCGGCATTAAGATACGTTTTAGACGTGGATGATTATCATAAGAGATTCCCAACATATCATAAGATTCTCTTTCTTGAAAATCCGCACTTTTCCAAACCCAGAAAACAGACGGAATTCTAGGATTCCTCCTTGGAGCAAATACTTTTATACATACTTCTTCTGGTTGATCTATACCATACTCTATTCTCGTAAGATGATATACACTAGCTAATAGCCCGCCCGGTGCTACATCATAGGCACATTGGGAACGAAGA